AAAGATATTAGTTTAAAACTTTAGACTGCAATTCTAATAAGGTATTTAAAGCTTTGGAGGCTTTTAGTTTATAACTTAAATATATTATTTAATATGTAATATTAACTTTTTTAGTTTTTAAAGAAAATTTTATTTAAAATTGCTTATATAATAATTTTAAATTTATAAATTATGAAATAAAATAATATATATAATAATAATATTACTTAACAATATAAATAACTAAATTCGTGCCAGCAGTTGCGGTTATACGAAACTTTATAAAAATTTTATATTTAAAAATTAAAAATATTTCTTAATAAGTGAAATTTAAAATATATAATATTAAATATAATCTTATAGATACAAACTAGGATTAGATACCCTGCTATCCTATATAAATAAATATAGAAGTAATTTTTAAACTTAAAAATTTGGCGGTAATTAGTATTATAGAGGGATATGTAATTAAACCGATATTACACGATTTAACTTGCTTGATAAATATCTATATACTTCCGTTGTCAGATTTTCAAATTTAATAAGTTTCTAGATAATTAATATAATATTATAACTTCAGGTCAATGTGTAATTAAATCAAGATATTATGTATCATAATCAAAAATTATTGAAACAGTATACTTCTTGTAATAGATTATTAAGGTAAATTTATAAGTAAAAAGAAAATAAATTATTTATTTGAAAACTTACTAATTATGTACATATCGCCCGTCATTTTTACTTTAAGTAAAACAAGTCGTAACAAAGTAGACCTAATGGAAATTAGGTCTAAGTTAATAATTTAAATATTTTATTTACACTAAAATATACTATATTTTGGGTATTAATTTTTTGTTTTCAAGACAAATACTATCATTAGTTTTAAAATAACACATTGTTTCAAAACCTTATTAAAAATGATAAAATTATATATATAATAAAATATATTATAGTTAATACTTGACCAATTAAAATAAAAGGAGGCTCTACTGGGCGAACACCAATTCATGTTAATAATAAAATTACACTAATTAAATATCAAAATAAAACTTGATTTAAAGGATAAAATCTATATCTTTGAAATTTTAACTTAAATATTATAGGGATAAAAAATAAAATACTAATAGATATAACTAATGAAACTACTCCCCCTAATTTATTAGGGATAGATCGTAAAATTGCATATGCAAATAAAAAATATCATTCTGGTTTAATATGAATAGGAGTTATCAAAGGATTTGCAGGAATAAAATTTTCCGGATCCCTTATAATAAAAGGATTTAATAAAACTATTAATATTAAAATAAAAATCATTATTATTAAACCAAATAAATCTTTAATTGAAAAATAAGGGTGAAACCTGATTTTATCTAAATCTCTTTCTAACCCAATTGGATTAGAAGATCCTGTAGTATGTAAAAAAAGTAAATGTACTATAACTAAAGCTCTAATTACAAATGGTAAAATAAAATGTAATGAAAAAAACCGAGTTAAGGTTGCATTATCAATAGAAAATCCTCCTCATAATCATTGTACTACTATTAAACCAAAATAAGGAATTGCCGAAACTAAATTCGTGATTACTGTAGCTCCCCAAAAAGATATCTGCCCTCATGGAAGAACATAACCTAAAAAAGCTGTTGCTATTATTAAAAATAATAATCTTACACCAACTATTCAAGTATGAGTTAAAAAAAATGATCCATAATAAATACCACGCCTAATATGAAAATATAAGCAAATAAAAAAAAATGAAGCACCATTTATATGAATATATCGTATTAATCACCCATAATTTACATCTCGAGATGTGTGAATAATTGATTGAAATGCAATATCAATATGCCCAGAATAATGTATAGAAATTATTAACCCTGTTAAAATTTGGATAATTAAACAAATACCTAATATTGACCCAAAATTTCACCAAAATGTTAAATTTGAAGGGGTTGGTAAATCAACTAATGCTAAATTAGCAATTTTAATAATATTAAAATTTTTACGTCAAATTAACATTAAAATTTTTGTCGTAGTGGACCTTTAATAATTTGGCAAATTGAAGTAACAACAATTAAACAAAACAATAAATATAAAGTTAAAAATAAAATAATTTTAATTAAATTTTCTGAATAAATATAAGATTGATAAACATTTAATCCTTTAATAACTATTAAAAATATATTTGAATCTTTATTATATAATTTTAATAAAATATATACATAAAAATATAAAAATAAAAAAATAAAACTTATCCCAATATATTTTATATATCATCTTTTTTTAAAAGAGAATGTTTCATTTTCTGCTAATCTAGAAATGTAAATAAATAATACTAATAAACCACCAATAAAAATTAAAAATAAAATATAAGAGTATCAAAAATCTATATATTGTGTACCAATAATTAAACAAACAATAATTGTTTGTATAATAATTATAATACTTATTATTAAAGGATGAGCTTGACTTAAAAATAAAGCTCCTAAATATAATATTAAAAAATATATTAACCTAAATAACATTTTCAATTTAAACTTAAAAGGTTTAATATCAGACTTATAATTTGATAAAAATTTTGAAATTATCTTTTTTTAAAAAAATAATATTAATATTATTAATATTTTTCATTTTAATAATATATTACAGTATTATTTTATTTTATAATAAAAAGATTATTATTATTGAATGAGAAATTTTAATATGCCAATCTTTACAGATTGTAATACCATTAATTATTGATTGATTATCTTGTATATTTTTATCAGTTGTTATATTAATTTCTAGTGCAGTAATATTTTTTAGAGATTTTTATATAAAAGAAGAAAATTTTAAAAAACGATTTTGCTTAATTGTAATTTTATTTGTTATTTCAATAATATTTTTAATTATTTCTCCTAATATAATTACAATTTTATTAGGATGAGATGGATTAGGATTAGTTTCTTATGTTTTAGTGGTATATTATCAAAATAATAAATCTGCTTCTGCTGGGATATTAACATTATTAACAAACCGAGTAGGAGATATTGCTTTTTTATTATCTATCGCCTGAATATTAAACCATGGTAATTGAAATTTTCTGACATTAAATTATTATTATAATTATTCAATAATATATTGAATTTGCCTTTTTATATTATTAGCTGCAATAACTAAAAGAGCTCAATTACCTTTTTCTGCTTGATTACCAGCTGCAATATCAGCCCCAACTCCAGTTTCAGCTCTAGTGCATTCATCTACTCTTGTAACAGCAGGAATTTTTCTAATAATCCGTTTATCTTATTATTTTACTAATATACCTATATTTCAAATAATCCTATTATTTGCATCAAGATTAACTATATTAATAGCTAGAATAGTAGCTAATAATGATTATGATATTAAAAAAATTATTGCACTATCAACTTTAAGACAACTTGGTTTAATAATAGCAATTATTTCATTAAACTATGTGAATTTAGCTTTTTTTCATTTAATTGTTCATGCAATATTTAAAGCAATATTATTTATTTGTGCTGGAATTATAATTTATAAATTCATACATTTTCAAGATATCCGAATAATAGGATATTTAACTATACATATACCTATTATTAGAATTTGCTTAAACACATCAAATTTAGCCTTATGTGGTATCCCTTTCATAGCTGGATTCTACTCAAAAGATTTAATTTTAGAACAATTTCTTTTTTGTAAAATAAATTTTATATGTATAATTATATTATTTGTAGCAACAGGAATAACAGTTATATACTCCCTTCGAATATCATATTTTTCTTTTTGGGGTACAAATAGAATTAAAAGAATTAATTTAGTACCTTTAAATTTTAAAATAAATAAAGGAGCGTTAATCTTAACTTTTGGTAGTATTATAAGAGGAAGAATTTTAAGTTGATTAACTATAAACCCTACATTAAATGTATTCATACCTTTAAAATTAAAAATAATAATTATTATATTAATTATAATTGGTATTTTACTTGGTAATTTATTATATAAACTAAATTTCTTAAAAAATAAAATATATATTTATTATAAATTTAAATTTTATAACTCACAAATATGATTCTTCCCAGAAAATTCAAGACAATCCTTCCTTATAAATACAATAATACTTAGTAAAAAAAGATTTATTTTAGATAATAATTGAGTAGAATCAATAAGAGCTCAAGGCAGCTATAAATTTATCATAAGATTTAGAAAATTCAATGAAATTTGCCAAGAAAATTCAATAAAATTATTTATAATAGTAACCATAATCCCAATAACGATAATTATATTCTTAATATTTTTTACTTAACAAAGAAGTTTTAAACATATTGTTGAAGACAATAAAATTATTTAACTTAAAATTGAAAATCTTATATGTATACACTTACCTTACCGATATTATTAAAAATAAGGTTAGAAACCAATTTTTGACTTTCATTCACTTATAAAATTTTTAATTAACAATTAAATGTTTTAAACTCACAAATTAAGGCCGAAACTAAAAGTAAACTTACTTAATAAATTTTAAAATTTATATAATTTTTAATTGGAAATTAAACGTACTTAATACTAACATTATATTAAATATTTTATTTACACTTAAATAATTAAAAATTAAAATCATTTTTAAAATACAAATTTACTTTTTTAAAAAAAATAAATAATATATAGTACTAAATCTAAATTAATATAAATTGAACTTAAAAGGTCTATTATATTATAAAAAGTAATAATTTTATTTAGTACCTTTAGCATAATGGTTTTACAAAAAATTAAAAATTTATTTCCCGAAATTAATTGATCTAAAATAAATAAATTTTATTGTAACAAAAATACTAATAAATTTATTTTAGAGATGAAACGTCTTCGTAATTAATGTTATCTGGATTTTTTAAAAAAATTTTAGATTTTAAAAAATTTAATATTTTTGGATAAGCATAAATATCATAGTAGATATTATAAAATATATAATATATATATTTATAAATATATTTACTAAAACCACACTAGCTTATTAATAAAACTCATAAAAAATTATTTTTTTAAAAATAATGTGAAAATTAATATAATTATTTTATAACTTATAAAAATTATATTTTTTAAAAAGGAATTCAGCAAAAATTAATTTCATCTGTTTAACAAAAACATTGCTTTTTGTAAATATAAAAAGTATCACCTGCCCAATGATATCATTAAATGGCCGCGGTATTTTAACCGTGCAAAGGTAGCATAATCACTTGCTTTATAAATTAAAGCTTGTATGAATGGTAAAATGAAAATTTCACTGTCTCTTTAAAAATTTTAAAATTTAATTTGTCAGTGAAGAAGCTTACATTTTTTTATAAGACGAGAAGACCCTAATGAGTTTAATATATAATAATTTTAATAAAAATATATATTTAATTGGGGTAATTTAAGAAAATATTTTCTTAAAAAAGAATTAACTATTAGTCCCATTATTAATGATTATTAGTAAAAATTACCATAGGGATAACAGCATAATCCTTTTTAAGAGTACTTATCGACAAAATGGGTTGTGACCTCGATGTTGGATTAAGAGAATTCTATAATGTAGTAATTATAAAAATAAGTCTGTTCGACTTTTAAAATCTTACATGATCTGAGTTCAAATCGGCTTAAGCCAGATTGGTTTCTATCTATAAAAATAACAATTATATATTAGTACGAAAGGACCATATATTTTAAATGATTTAAATTATAATGATGTCAGAATATGTAATGAATTTAGGTTTCATTTAAGTATACAATCTATTGAATTCATTTAGCTTAATAACATTAACTCCACAATTATTAGTAATAATTGGCTGCGCTTCTTTTATTTCAAAACGCTCCCATATTTTGGCTATTTTATTAAGACTTGAATTTATTATATTAAATATATTTTGAATAATAAATATTTGACTTTTAATTATAGAAAAAGAAATATTTTTATCTGTAGTGTTTTTAAGGATTACTGCTTGTGAGGCAAGAATTGGACTTGCAATTCTTATTTCAATAATACGTTCTCATGGAAATGATTATTATAATAGATTAAGAATTATTTTATAAAATTAATTAATTGGATCCCCAATAATTTTTAATTGCAATTTAAATTTTATAATTTAAATATAAGAATATTTAGCTCATTCTAAAGCCCCTTCATTTCATTCATAAAATAACCCAATTACCAATAAAAATAAAAAAATTACTCTAATAATATAAACATTTGTATACCTAATTAATAATCTAATAGGAATTGGGAGAATTAAAACAATCTCAATATCAAAAATTAAGAAAATAACAGCAATTAAAAAAAATCGCATCCTAAAAGGAATACGGCTAGATCCTTTAGGATCAAATCCACATTCAAAAGGAGAATTCTTTTCACGATCTATAAATCTTTTTTTCCTTATTATTAAAGCAATTATTAATACTAATAATGAAATTATTAAACATAAAAGTAAATTAAAATTTAAATTTATCAAAATTTTCAAATTTATGATCCTCACCAATAAATTGATATATATAAAAATAATCAAACTACATCAACAAAATGTCAATATCAGGCAGAAGCTTCAAACCCAAAATGATGAATTTTAGAAAAATGATTTATTTTTAATCGTAATCAACAAATAAATAAAAAAATAGTCCCAATAATCACATGTAACCCATGAAATCCTGTAGCCACAAAAAATGTAGTACCATAAACCGAATCTCTAATATTAAAAGAAGCATCAAAATATTCTATTATTTGTAATAATGTAAAATATAAACCTAATAAAATAGTAAAAATTAAAGATTGATTTGCATTAGAAAATTTATTTTCTATTAGACTATAATGAGCTCACGTTACAGTAACCCCTGATCCTAATAAAACAGCCGTATTTAATAAAGGAACTTGAAAAGGATTTAAAATATTAATACCACAAGGTGGTCAACAAGATCCTAAATCTATAATAGGGGCCAGCCTACTATGAAAAAAAGCTCAAAAAAATCTAACAAAAAAAAGAATTTCAGAAATAATAAATAAGATTATACCAATTCGTAAATTAATTGAAACAATATTTGTATGTAACCCTTGAAAAGTTCTTTCTCGCATTACATCACGTCATCACTGATATATAGTTAAAAAAATAATAATTAATGACAAAAATATAAAAACACTATTATAAAAATAAAAAAATTTTAATAATCTAATAGCTATTATTATAGCCCCTAATGCACCAATAATAGGTCAAGGTCTTAATCCCACTATATGATAAGAATGAGTTTGTTTTGTCATTATTAAATTAATCTTTACTTAAACTTGACAAGTTTATATTATAAAACTCACGTGTGTAATTTAAAAAATTACTACTTTCCCAGTCTAATAATTAAATTTTAATTATCCAACTGTTAATATAAGCTCATTATAAGTGTGATCTCTAGGAGGAATTATATGCCCTCATTCTCTTGAAGTAGAAATATGTGATGAATAAAGAATTAATCGACATGATACTAAAGCTTCCCATAAAATAAAAACAAAAAATATAACTCCTATAATCGAAATAATTGACCCGATGGAAGATATTATATTTCACGAATAATAAATATCTGGATAATCAGAATATCGACGTGGTATACCTCTTAACCCTAAAAAATGTTGAGGGAAAAAAGTTATATTAACACCAACAAATATAACAACAAAATGAATTTTTAATCATAATTGATTTATAATTACCCCTAAAAATAAAGGAAATCAATGAATTATTCCTGCTATAATAGCAAATACAGCACCTATAGATAATACATAATGAAAATGTGCCACAACATAGTATGTATCATGTAAAATAATATCCAAAGAAGAATTAGATAAAACAATACCAGTTAAACCACCTAAAGTAAAAAGAAAAATAAAACCTAAAGCCCATAAAACAGCAGGCTGATAATTAAAATAAGACCCGTATAAAGTAGCTAATCATCTAAAAATTTTAATTCCTGTAGGAACCGCAATAATTATAGTAGCCGCTGTAAAATAAGCACGAGTATCCACATCTATCCCAACTGTAAATATATGATGTGCTCAAACAATAAATCCAAGTAACCCAATAGATAACATAGCATAAATTATTCCTAATGAACCAAAAGATTCTTTTTTACCACTATAATGATTAATAATATGTGAAATTATCCCAAAACCTGGTAAAATTAAAATATAAACCTCAGGATGTCCAAAAAATCAAAACAAATGTTGATATAAAATAGGATCACCTCCACCTGCAGGGTCAAAAAAAGAAGTATTCAAATTACGATCTGTTAATAATATAGTAATAGCACCAGCTAATACAGGAAGAGCTAATAATAAAAGAACTGCTGTAATTTTTACAGATCATACAAATAACGAAATACGTTCTATTGTTATACCATAAGTTCGCATATTTAATACTGTTGTAATAAAATTTAGTGCGCCCAAAATAGAAGAAATACCAGCTAAATGCAAAGAAAAAATAGTTAAATCAACAGACCCACCTGAATGGGAAATATTACTAGATAAAGGGGGATAAACAGTTCATCCAGTCCCTGCCCCTCTCTCTACTATAGAAGAACCAATTAATAATAAAAATGATGGAGGTAATAATCAAAATCTCATATTATTTAAACGAGGAAATGCTATATCTGGAGCCCCAAGTATTAAAGGTACTAATCAATTACCAAAACCACCAATTATAATAGGTATAACTATAAAAAAAATTATAACAAAAGCATGAGCTGTTACAACAACATTGTATAATTGATCATCCCCTATTAAATTACCAGTTTGAGTCAATTCAGTTCGAATTAAAAATCTTAATGAAGTTCCAACTATAGCAGCTCATGAACCAAAAATAAAATATATTGTCCCAATATCTTTATGATTAGTAGAAAATAATCATCGCATAAGAAAATGGCTGATTAAGCAGTAAATTGTAAATTTACAAATATATTATAATATTCAAATTATTAAAGGAATTATAATTAAACTAACCATTATAATTAAAATAATAATTTTTATTAAAAAATAATTATTAATTTTTATATTTTGTATAATAAAACTTAAACTTAAATTAAATTTTAATAAAACTGAATATGAAATTCGTAAATAATAAAATAATCTTACTAATGTTCTTATAATTAAAATTAACCCTAAAAATTTCAGTTTCAAAATTAAAATCGAATTTAAAATTATTCATTTAACAAAAAACCCTCTAAAAGGAGGAAGTCCTCCTAGCGATAAGAGTCTAAATAAAAAAAATAATTTTTCAAGAAAAAATCTTTCCCTTAAAAAAAGAAACTGATTTAATCTTCTTAAATTCTTAAGAAATAAAACTATACAAAGTATAAATACTATTAAAATATAAAATATATAATATATAATAAAATAAGACTCTACTATAATTAATCTAATTAATATCCAACCTAAATGACCAATTGAAGAATATGCAAAAATTTTTTTAAATCTAACTTGATTAAAACCCCCAAATCCTCCAATTAATCTTCTAAAAATTGAAGATATTATTAATAAAAATATTAATTTATTAATAAAACTTAAAAGTATTAAAGGGCCTAATTTTTGTCATGTTATTATTAAAAATGAATTTATCCAAGATAATCTCTCCAAAACTAATGGGAATCAAAAATGAAATGGTGCTGCACCTATTTTTAAAATTAATGAAACATAAAATAATAAATTTGAAAATTCATCCCCATATATTACATTAAAAAATATCAACGATCCTCTTAGCCAACCTATTAAAAGAATAATTGATCCAAATACTTGAATTAAAAAATATTTTATTGAACCCTCATTATATAAAATATTATAAGGGGTAGATAATAAAGGAATAAAAGATAATAAATTTAATTCTATTGCAATTCAAATTGAAAATCACCTCAAGGAACTAATTTGAAAAATTACTGTAAGAAAAATAATAGATAAAAATAATATACTAAAAACATTAATACATATATCATTGAATTATGAATCCAAAAGCTTAATAGCTTAAACATCAATATTAGTGTGACACTTAAATTTTTGAAATTTAAAATTTACATTCACTACCTAACAATTTAAATTTTAAATTTTAAATTTTGAAATTTACATTTACTACCCAACAACCCAAATTTTTGAAATTTGAAATTTACATTCAATACCCAACAACCCTCCCAAGGCGCTCCCCTTCAAGGGGGGGGAATTAGTAAAATATACCTATATTTATATGAATAATAATATATACTTATTCTCAACCCCTTTTTTTTGGGGTTGAGCAGTAATTAAAAATTAATGTATAACTAGCACTAAAGATTATTATTTAAACTGCTTATTAATATGATTAGGACCACCATATCCATATGGTTAATGTAAAAATTATTTTATAATATATATATAATAATCTTTAAAATTTATTTTTTTGAAATATATTTTAAAATATCTGTAATATTAATTAATTCTTAAATAATAATATTTTATAAAAGTTAGATACTTATGTATATATATATATATTTATATATATAGATTGATCATTATTATTATAACCTTAGTATATATTAATGATAAATTTCTTGTAAGTACGATCTTTGATATTTAATGCATCTCCACAGATTACTTTGTATATGAATATTTATATTCATATATATAAGTTCCTTTTTTTTGGAAACTGCATAGGACTATTTGTATAGACATGCTTAAATATTCTCATTAATGATCTTTTACCCATTATCGTTATAAAGTTAATACTTATATTAATATATATTTAAATATCTTAAATTATTTATTTGCATAGAATTAATAATTAATAATAATTTATTATTAAAGTTTTAAATATTATTAATAAAGTTTTAATTATAATAATTATATATTAATAAATACAACTATTATTAAAATTCTAAAATACAATAGATACAAATATATTTATAAATCTTAAATTATATATATATAAGATTTTATTATATATATTTAAATTAAACTTAAATTTAAAATATTAATTAAATATTATATAATATATGCAATAAATGATATTTTAAAAACTTTTTTTAAAAAATTATAAAATCAAAAATACACAGACCATATGAATAATATGATTATTATAAATATTAATAAGCAGTTTAAATAAAAATATTCAGTGCTAATTATACATTAATTTTTAATTACTGCTCAACCCCAAAAAAAAGGGGTTGAGAATAAGTATAATTTATTTTTTAAGGAAACCTCTTACCTCTTACCAAAAGAGGATTGGTCTATAAATTCATGATTAATACATCATCAACGTATTTCTTTATCAGACATTAGTTAATTGACAGATAATGTAACGAATTTAAGTTTCGTAAATAATGAATAAATGAATATTTTATATATAATAATTATACTTATTTGTGTATTAATTAGTGTTGCTTTTTTAACATTACTCGAACGAAAAATTTTAGGATATATTCAAATTCGAAAAGGACCAAATAAAGTTGGTTATAATGGAATCTTGCAACCTTTTAGAGACGCACTAAAATTATTTTTAAAAGAATTAATTAGCCCGACCCAAGCTAACCGAATTTCTTACTATATATCACCTACTTTAAGTATAGTTGTAGCATTAATTCTTTGAAGATTATTTCCTTCCTTATTATACTGCTTTGATTTCCATTTTGGATTAATTTTTTTTATATGTTGTATTAGAATCTCAGTTTATACTTTACTTGCCGCAGGATGATCATCAAATTCAAAATATGCATTAATTGGCTGTTTACGAGCCGTAGCCCAAACCATCTCTTATGAAGTAAGCCTTGCTATCCTTTTACTTAGCTTAGTATTTATATCAGAAACATATAATCTATACAATTACTCTTATGAACAATTATATATTTGATATTTTTTTATATATATTGTGTTATTTTATTGTTGAATAAGATCAATACTTGCTGAAACAAATCGAGCCCCATTTGATTTTGCTGAAGGAGAATCAGAGTTAGTTTCTGGGTTTAATATTGAATATAGTAGAGGAGGTTTCACATTAATTTTTTTAGCTGAATATTCTAATATTATTTTCATAAGAATAATCAGCTCTATTTTATTTTTAGGATCTTTAATATTTATATGAGAAAGAGATTTTTTTTTAATTATTAAAATAATAATTTTAACTTTTTGATTTATTTGGGTGCGTGGGGTTATACCACGACATCGATATGATAAATTAATATATTTAGCTTGAAAAAGATTTTTACCAGTAAGATTAGCATATTTAATTATAACCTTACTTTTAAAAATTTCATTCTGAAGATAATGTACCTTTTAGTTTTAAAAATATAAATTTTGGAAATTTAAGTTATTCATAATTTTGATTTACAAAATCAATATTTTTGAAATTTAATGAGTCTATCTAAAATAAAAATACTAATAATCATATTATTTAATTGAAATGTTTAAATTATTTTTAATCTTAATGTTTTTAATTATTTTATTAAAACTAAAAAAAATAAAATGAGAATTTTTTGCTAACTGAAGAATAATTTCTTATATTATACTATTATTTTCATTTAATAATATTATATTTTCACCTAGCCATATTATTAAAAGATTTATATTTGATTCTTTATCATTACCTTTAATTATATTAACTTGTTGAACAATTTTTTTGATATTTTTATCAAGAATAAATATTTTAATATTACAAAATAATAAATCATTTTTTACTATACTTATTATATTATTATTTATTTTAATTTTAGCATTTTCCAGAATAAATATAATAATATTTTATATTACTTTTGAAGCTTCCTTAATCCCTACTGTTTTACTAATTATAGGTTGAGGGTATCAACCTGAACGATTACAAGCAGGAATTTACTTATTATTTTATACACTATTTGCATCTTTACCTTTATTGATTGGAATTTTAATTTTAAGATTTAAACTTAAAACTAGATCTATATTTATAATAATAAATTTAATTATTACTAATAATTACTTATTAATCATTTGCTTAATAGCATTTTTAGTAAAATTACCAATATACCTAACGCACCTTTGACTTCCAAAAGCTCATGTTGAGGCACCTATTTCAGGTTCAATAATTTTAGCTGGTGTTTTATTAAAATTAGGTGGGTATGGGATAATTCGCCTTTTAATAATTTTTAAAAGTAAGTTTTATAATATTAGAGAAATATTTATTACAATTAGCCTATTAGGGGCATTTATAACTAGATTAATTTGTCTTCGACAAATTGATCTAAAAGTATTAATTGCTTACTCATCAGTTGGGCACATAGGTTTAATAGTAAGTTCTATTTTTACTAACACTTATTGAGGATATAATTCAGCTATTAGAATAATAATTGCCCACGGTTTATGTTCTTCTGGTATATTTTGTTTAGCAAATATTACGTATGAACGATACAATAGACGTTCAATAATAATAATTAAAGGTGGACTTAATATATTCCCAGGACTAAGTTTAATATGATTTTTATTATGTATCACAAATATTTCTAGACCCCCTAGATTAAATCTTTTAAGAGAAATTGGTATTATTATTAGATTATTATCATGAAGAAAGATTAGTATAATTTTTATTTCTTTAATTTCCTTTTTTAGGGCAGCATACACATTATATATATACTCCTCAACTCAACATGGAAAGATTTCTTGAACTTCTTTTTTAGAAATCAGTGAACGAGAATATTTAATTAGAATTATACATTGAGCTCCTTTAAATATAATTATTTTAAAACCAGAAATTATTTTCTTTTCTTAAATATAATAGTGTAAACTTTGATTTGTGGTATCAAAAATTTAATCTAACTTAATATCTTATCATAATAAAATTAATATACTTCTCTTGAATATAATACTCTAAGAATTATAAAAACATAAGCTTGAATTAATGATACTGCTAATTCTAAAATCAATAATAAAATTTGTCTGATTAAAATAAAAAATAAAATATAGTATGAAACTACCATTCCCTGTGATCCTAATAATCTTAAAAGTAAATGCCCGGCAATTATATTAGCTGCAAGACGAATTGCTAAAGTTAATGGACGAATAATATTCCTAATTGATTCAATACAAACTATAAAAGATACTAATAATATTGGAGTTCCTTGAGGAACTAAGTGTGTAAATATATAATAAGATTTATTTAATCAACCAAACAATATAAATCTTAATCATAATGTTAAAGATAACCTTAAAGTAATAACTATATGGGAAGTACTAGTAAATACATAAGGTAATAACCCTAAAATATTATTTAATATAACCATATAAAATAACCCAATAAAAATTATTGTAGACCCTAAAATATAAGAATCTATTATAAGTGTTTTTATTTCTTTATGAAAAACCTTAAATAATCCTATCTTTAATAAAAACAAACGTCTAGAAAATATTCAATACCTAAAAGGTATTAAAATTAATCCTAATATTATTCTAACTCAATTTACTCTCAAATTCATAATTCTAGAAATAGGATCAAAAATAGAAAATAAATTTATTATCATTTTCAATCAACATGTCTATATATGCTATAATAAAAAGAATTTAAAAAAAACTTACTTTTTATATAAAAAATTATAATAAAAAATAAAAATAAAACATAAATTGTGAATGGTATATTAAAAATTCAATATAATGGTTTTATCTGAGGTATTAATAATAAATTACACATTATTTATTTTACATATAAATGTAATTATTTATTGATTAATCATTTTAAAAATTCTTTTATAGGAATTGACTCTATAATAATAGGTATAAACCTATGATTAGCTCCACAAATTTCGGAACATTGTCCCATAAATAATCCTATATGAGCAATATAAATTATTATCTGATTAAGGCGACCAGGAACAGCATCAATTTTGATACCTAAAGCTGGAATAGTCCAAGAATGTAAGACATCAGCAGCTGTAATTAATGCACGAATTTGAGATTTATAAGGTAAAATAATACGATTATCAACATCCAATAATCGAATCCCCCCTGAAGTTATATCTTCAAGTTGAATTATATATGAATCATATTCTAAATCTTTAAAATCTGAATACTCATATCTCCAATATCATTGATGACCCGTAATCTTAATAGTAAGATAAGGATTATTAGTTTCATCTAATATATATAATAACCGTAAAGATGGTAAAGCAATAAAAATTAAAATAAAAGCAGGTAAAATTGTTCATATAGTTTCAACTTCTTGTCCCTCTAATAATATTCGATTCAAAAATGAATTCCAAATTAAATTTCATATTATATAAGAAATTAATCTAGTGATTAAAATTAAAATAATTATTGTATGATCATGAAAAAAAATTAATTGCTCTATTAAAGGAGATACACTATCTTGAAACCCAAATTGATCTCATATTGGCAT